GCTAGTGTAGCTTAACGTAAAGCATAACACTGAAGATGTTAAAATGAACCCTACAAAGTTCCACAAGCATAAAAGCTTGGTCCTGACTTTACTATCAGCTTTAGCAACACTTACACATGCAAGTATCCGCACCCCGGTGAATACGTCCCCGCCTTCCTCAAGAAGGCTAGGAACTGGTATCAGGCACGCAACTCAGCAGCCCACGACACCCCGCTTAGCCACACCCCCAAGGGATTTCAGCAGTGATAAACATTAAGCAATAAGTGAAAACTTGACTTAGTCTAAAGCTAAGAGAGCCGGTCAAATTCGTGCCAGCCACCGCGGTTATACGAAAGGCTCAAGTTGATAATCTTCGGCGTAAAGCGTGGTTAAAAGACCTGTTAAACTAAGGCTGAACTCCCCCAAAGCCGTCATACGCTCCCGGGAGCATGAAACCCGACCACGAAGGTGGCCTTAAACCCTCTTGACCCCACGAAAGCTGTGAAACAAACTGGGATTAGATACCCCACTATGCACCGCCATAAACCTTGATAGACTAACCACAACCTCTATCCGCCAGGGAACTACGAGCATAAGCTTAAAACCCAAAGGACTTGGCGGTGCTTTAGACCCCCCTAGAGGAGCCTGTTCTAGAACCGATAACCCCCGTTCGACCTCACCTTTTCTTGTTCATCCCGTCTATATACCGCCGTCGTCAGCATACCCTGTGAAGGAAACATAGTAAGCAAAACTGGTAAAACCCAAAACGCCAGGTCGAGGTGTAGCACACGAAAAGGAAAGAAATGGGCTACATTTCCTCTTACAGGAAATACGAATTGTGTCATGAAACAACACATGAAGGAGGATTTAGCAGTAAGCAGAAAACAGAGTGTTCTACTGAACCCGGCCCTGAAGCACGCACACACCGCCCGTCACCCTCCCCAAATCAAAATATAACTATATTTAAAAACCCACTAGAACTAAAGGGGAGGTAAGTCGTAACATGGTAAGTGTACCGGAAGGTGCACTTGGAATAAACCGGAACGAAGCTTAATAGTAAGCCCCTCCCTTACACCGAGATTTTGTCTGTGCAAATCAGGCCTTCCGGAACCCAACAGCTAGCCTCCCCCTCTAACACAACATAAATTTATACCCCTCCCCATAACCCCCTCCAACCAAACCATTTTTCCCCCTAAGTAAAGGCGATAGAAAAGGACAAACGAGAGCTACAGAAATTGTACCGCAAGGGAACGCTGAAAAAAAAATGAAAAAATCAGTAAAGTAATCAAAAGCAGAGACTAATCCTCGTACCTTTTGCATCATGATTTAGCAAGTCATCCCAAGCAAAAAGACTTTTAGTTTGACCCCCCGAAACTAGACGAGCTACTCCAGGGCAGCCTAATAAATAGGGCCAACCCGTCTCTGTGGCAAAAGAGTGGGAAGACCTTCGAGTAGAGGTGACAGACCTACCGAGCCTAGCTATAGCTGGTTGCCTGGAAACTAAATAAAAGTTTAGCCTCTACTTATCTCCCACCCCAATAGTCCCACCACAAACCTCGGTCCAGAGATCCTTAGAGAGTTATTAAAAAGGGGTACAGCCCTTTTTAACAAAGATACAACTTTACCGAGTGGATAATAATCATAATTAATTTAGGTAAGTGCCAAGGTGGGCCTAAAAGCAGCCATCCTTCAAGAAAGCGTTAAAGCTCCGACACATCCCAACACCTTTGATACCGACAATAAAACTACACTCCCTCAACACTACCAGGCCATTCCATCATCAATAGAAGAGATTATGCTAAAATGAGTAATTAGAAAATACACTTTTCTCACCGCACACGTGTAAACCGGATCGGACCTCCCACCGGAAATTAATCGGCCCCAAGACAAGAGGGTATTAAGAGCCAAACAAATAACAAGAAGACCCCTTAATATAAAACCGTTTTCCCCACACCGGTGTGCCCCTCGTGAAAGACTAAAAGGAGAAGAAGGAACTCGGCAAACAATACCCTTAAGCCTCGCCTGTTTACCAAAAACATCGCCTCTTGAATCCCTATAAGAGGTCCCGCCTGCCCTGTGACTTAATGTTTAACGGCCGCGGTATCTTGACCGTGCAAAGGTAGCGTAATCACTTGTCTTTTAAATGAAGACCCGTATGAATGGCAAAACGAGGGCTTAACTGTCTCCTTCCCCCAGTCAATGAAATTGATCTCCCCGTGCAGAAGCGGGGATACCCACATAAGACGAGAAGACCCTATGGAGCTTTAGACATATAGACAGATCACGTAAATACCCTAAATAAAAAGACAAAACCAAATGACCCCTGTCGCGATGTCTTTGGTTGGGGCGACCCCGGGGAAATAAAAAACCCCCGAACGGAATGAAGACACTTCAACTTCATAAACAAGAGCCACAGCTCAAAAAATCAGAATTTCTGACCTAAAGATCCGATATAATCGATCAACGGACCGAGTTACCCTAGGGATAACAGCGCAATCCCCTTTCAGAGCCCTTATCGACAAGGGGGTTTACGACCTCGATGTTGGATCAGGACATCCTAATGGTGCAGCCGCTATTAAGGGTTCGTTTGTTCAACGATTAAAGTCCTACGTGATCTGAGTTCAGACCGGAGTAATCCAGGTCAGTTTCTATCTATGAAATGTTTTCTTCCAGTACGAAAGGATCGAAGGAAAAAGGTCCATGCTTAAAGTAAACCTTACCCCAACCTAATGAAAACAACTCAATTAGGCAAAAAGCACATCACCCCCTCGAAGATAAACGATGTCCAGGTGGCAGACTCCGGCCAATGCAGAAGACCTAAGCCCTTCTCACAGGGGTTCAACTCCCCTCCTAGACTATGCTTTCATTTTTTCTATGTACTATCCTAAATCCGCTTATACTTATTATTTTTATCCTTCTAGCCGTAGCCCTCCTAACACTACTAGAACGGAAAATATTAGGATATATACAACTCCGTAAAGGCCCTAACGTAGTCGGCCCCTACGGTCTTCTCCAACCATTCGCTGATGGACTTAAACTCCTAATTAAAGAACCCATCCGCCCATCCACCGCCTCACCATTTCTATTTCTATTCACCCCCACCCTGGCATTTGCCCTAGCCCTAACACTATGAATTCCCATTCCACTTCCATCCCCTCTAGCTGACCTAAATCTAGGCATCCTATTTATCCTCGCCCTCTCGAGCCTAACAGTTTATTCCATTTTAGGCTCTGGCTGAGCATCAAATTCAAAATATGCCTTAATTGGAGCCCTACGAGCCGTAGCACAAACCATCTCCTATGAAGTAAGCCTAGGCCTAATCTTACTCAGCACAATTCTTTTAGCAGGGGGATTTACCCTTCAAACATTCAACACCGCACAAGAACAAACATGACTCATTTTCCCCACACTACCTCTCGCCGCCATATGATACATCTCCACCCTAGCTGAAACAAACCGAGCCCCATTTGACCTTACAGAAGGAGAATCTGAACTAGTTTCAGGCTTCAACGTAGAATACGCAGGAGGACCTTTCGCTCTTTTCTTCTTAGCTGAGTACGCCAACATTATCTTAATAAATACTTTGTCCACTACTCTTTTCCTAGGAACATCCTTCAATCATATTTTACCAGAAATCACTTCCTTCAGCCTGATAATTAAAGCCGCCCTCCTCACATCAATTTTCCTTTGAGTACGAGCCTCATACCCCCGATTTCGATATGACCAACTCATACATTTAACCTGAAAAAACTTCTTACCCCTCACTCTTTCCTTAGTCATTTGACACCTATCTCTCCCCCTAGCTTTCTCCAGCTTTCCCCCCCTACTATAAACCACAGGACTCGTGCCTGAATTAAAGGATTACTTTGATAGAGTAAATAATGTGGGTTAAAATCCCTCCGACTCCTTAGAAAGAAGGGACTTGAACCCCACCTAAAGAGATCAAAACTCTTAGTGCTTCCACTACACCACTTCCTAGTAAAGTCAGCTAAACAAGCTTTCAGGCCCATACCCTGAACATGACGGTTAAAACCCTTCCTTTACCAATGGCTCCCCCCATTTACTCCGCCTTAATCATCAGTCTTGGCCTTGGTACAACCATAACCTTTGCCAGCACCCACTGGTACCTTGCCTGAATAGGCATCGAAATTAATACATTAGCCATTATCCCCCTAATAGCTCAAAACCACATTCCCCGAGCAATTGAAGCCACCACTAAATACTTCTTTGTTCAAGCAACTGCTTCAGCAACACTCCTATTCGCTAGTATCTCCAACGCATTCCTAACCGGACAATGAGATATTACCCACACCCCCTACACCCTCACCTCTACACTAATTACCCTTGCCCTCGCAATAAAAATTGGCCTTGCCCCCCTTCACAGCTGAATGCCAGAAGTAATGCAAGGCCTTAATTTACTTACCGGACTGATCCTCTCTACTTGACAAAAACTTGCCCCCTTATACCTAATTTACCAAATTCAACCAAATAGCCCAAATACCTTTATTGCCCTAGGCCTTCTATCAATTATTGTAGGAGGATGAGGAGGATTTAACCAAGTTCAACTTCGAAAAATCCTAGCGTACTCATCAATCGCCCACCTGGGATGAATAATTCTAATCCTTTCATTTTTACCCCCACTCGCCCTACTTACCATTATTATCTACATCCTAATAACCTTCTCATTATTCTCCTCTTTTATATTAACTCGCACCACACATATCAACTCCCTATCCACCACCTGAGCCAAAATTCCAATTCTTACTATTTCCACCCCCTTAATCCTACTATCCCTAGGCGGATTACCTCCTCTAACAGGGTTCGCACCAAAATGATTAATTCTCCAAGAATTAACCAAACAAAACCTAGCCCCACTCGCAACCCTAGCTGCACTCTCATCCCTTTTCAGCCTATATTTCTATCTTCGATTATCATACGCAATGACACTTACCATACCACCAAACAATCCTGCAGGAACACTCCCATGACGACTTAACCCTCGACACAATACCCTTCCAATAGCCCTAACAACCACCTTAACAATCTGCCTCCTTCCCATAACCCCCACCATCATAACTCTATTACCTTTCTAGGGGCTTAGGATAATTACCTAGACCAAGAGCCTTCAAAGCCCTAAGTGGGGGTGAAAATCCCCCAGCCCCTGAGCTAAGACTTACGGGAAACTAACCCGCATCTCCTATTTGCAAAACAGATACTTTAATTAAGCTAAAGCCTTTCTAGATAGGAAGGCCTCGATCCTACAAACTCTTAGTTAACAGCTAAGCGCCCAAACCAGAGAGCATCTATCTAACTTTCCCTCGCCTATCTAAAACAAAATAGGCGAGGGAAAGCCCCGGCAAGTATTTAGCCTGCTTCTTCAGATTTGCAATCTGATGTGATACACCTCGGAGCTTTGATAAGAGGAGGATTCAAACCCCCGTTCATGGGTCTACAATCCACCGCTTAGCACTCAGCCATCTTACCTATGGCAATTACACGCTGATTCTTTTCAACCAATCATAAAGACATTGGCACCCTTTATCTAGTATTTGGTGCTTGAGCCGGCATAGTGGGAACAGCTCTGAGTCTTTTAATCCGAGCCGAACTCAGTCAACCAGGATCCCTCCTAGGTGATGATCAAATTTATAATGTAATCGTTACAGCTCATGCCTTTGTAATAATCTTTTTTATAGTCATGCCAATTATAATTGGCGGCTTCGGTAATTGACTAGTACCACTAATAATTGGTGCCCCTGATATAGCCTTCCCGCGAATGAATAATATGAGCTTCTGACTTCTACCACCCTCATTCCTCCTCCTCCTCGCATCTTCTGGAGTAGAAGCAGGGGCTGGTACAGGTTGAACCGTCTACCCCCCTCTCGCAAGCAATTTAGCCCACGCTGGGCCCTCCGTAGATCTAACTATTTTCTCACTTCACCTGGCAGGTATTTCCTCCATCCTAGGAGCAATCAACTTTATTACCACCATCATTAATATAAAACCCCCTGCAGCATCTCAGTACCAAACACCCCTGTTTGTCTGAGCTGTAATGATTACAGCTGTACTCCTACTTCTCTCTCTTCCTGTCCTCGCCGCTGGTATCACCATGCTTCTAACAGATCGAAATCTAAACACCACTTTCTTCGACCCTGCAGGAGGGGGAGACCCAATTCTTTACCAACACTTATTCTGATTCTTTGGTCACCCAGAAGTTTACATTTTAATTCTTCCAGGCTTTGGAATGATTTCACACATCGTAGCCTACTACTCTGGGAAAAAGGAACCTTTTGGCTACATGGGGATAGTATGAGCCATAATGGCCATCGGACTTCTAGGTTTTATTGTCTGAGCTCATCACATATTTACAGTAGGAATAGATGTAGACACTCGCGCCTACTTTACATCAGCCACAATAATTATTGCCATTCCCACCGGAGTTAAAGTTTTTAGTTGACTAGCAACTCTTCACGGCGGAGCCCTTAAATGAGAAACCCCACTCCTATGGGCCTTAGGCTTTATTTTCCTTTTCACTGTAGGAGGCCTTACAGGAATTGTACTAGCAAATTCATCCTTAGATATCGTCCTTCATGACACCTACTATGTAGTAGCCCACTTCCACTACGTTCTTTCAATAGGAGCCGTCTTTGCTATCATTGCAGGATTCGTGCACTGATTCCCCCTATTCTCAGGCTACACACTCCATAGTACTTGAACAAAAATCCACTTCGCAATCATGTTCATTGGAGTTAATCTCACTTTCTTCCCCCAACACTTCCTCGGACTTGCAGGCATGCCCCGACGATACTCTGACTACCCAGATGCCTACACACTTTGAAATACAATTTCTTCTATTGGCTCCCTCATCTCCCTTGTAGCAGTAATCTTATTCCTCTTCATTATTTGAGAAGCCTTTGCAGCAAAACGTGAAGTACTTTCAGTTCACCTCACTACAACCAATGTTGAATGACTTCACGGATGTCCACCCCCATATCACACATTTGAAGAACCCGCATTCGTTCAAGTACAACACTCCACCAAATAGTCGAGAAAAGAAGGAATCGAACCCCCATAAACTGGTTTCAAGCCAGCCACATAACCACTCTGTCATTTTCTTATAAGACACTAGTAAAACGCCATTACACTGCCTTGTCAAGGCAAAATCGCGGGTTAAACCCCCGCGTGTCTTAAGTAAAATAATGGCACATCCCTCCCAACTAGGTTTCCAAGATGCAGCTTCACCTGTAATAGAAGAGCTTCTTCACTTCCACGATCACACCCTAATAATTGCATTTCTAATCAGCACCCTAGTCCTTTACATTATTGTGGCAATAGTAGTCACAAAATTGACAGATAAATTAATTCTAGACTCCCAAGAAATTGAAATTATCTGAACCATTCTCCCAGCAATAATTCTCATCCTTATTGCCCTTCCATCCCTGCGCATTCTTTATTTAATAGATGAAATCAATGACCCCCACCTAACAATTAAAGCAATAGGTCACCAATGATACTGAAGTTATGAGTATACAGATTATGAAGACCTGGGCTTCGATTCATATATAATTCCCACACAAGACCTTACCCCAGGACAATTTCGACTCCTAGAAACAGATCACCGCATAGTCATCCCTGTAGAATCCCCCGTCCGTATTTTGGTTTCTGCCGATGACGTTCTCCACTCTTGAGCAGTCCCATGCCTTGGTATTAAAATAGATGCAGTCCCTGGACGACTAAACCAAACAGCTTTCATTACATCACGACCTGGGGTGTTCTATGGCCAATGCTCAGAAATTTGCGGAGCTAATCACAGCTTCATGCCTATTGTAGTTGAAGCAGTACCCCTTGAACACTTTGAAAACTGATCCTCAATAATACTTGAAGATACTTCGCTAAGAAGCTAAACAGGGTAAAGCGTTAGCCTTTTAAGCTAAAAATGGTGCCTCCCAACCACCCCTAGCGGTATATGCCTCAATTGATCCCTACACCATGATTAGCACTGCTAATCTTTTCCTGAACCATTTTCTCTGCTATTGTTCTACCAAAAATATTAAAACACTCTTTTCCGGATAATCCCACCCCACGATCTAAACAAAATTTACATAAAAATGAATGAGACTGATCATGACACTAAGCCTATTTGACCAATTTTTAAGCCCTGTTATATTTTGAATCCCTTTGGTGGCAATTGCCATTACTCTGCCCTGAATTCTCTTCCCCGGCCCAACAACCCGCTGAGTAAACAACCGAAGTTTAACCTCTCAAAACTGACTTCTAAGTCAAGCCACTTCCCAGATTTTTCTACCCATCAATACCCCAGGACATAAATGAGCACTTCTTCTATCATCCTTATTAATTTTCCTAATCACAATAAACACAGCAGGCCTCCTACCATATACTTTCACTCCCACTTCCCAACTATCAATTAACATAGGTCTTGCAGGCGCTCTCTGAATAGGCGTAGTTATTCTGGGGATACGAACCCAACCAACCCACTCCCTAGGCCATCTTTTACCCGAAGGGGCACCCGCACTACTAACCCCTATCCTAGTTATTATTGAAACAATCAGCCTTTTCATTCGCCCCATTGCCCTTGGAGTCCGACTCACCGCTAATTTAACCGCCGGCCACCTCCTTATCCAATTAACCTCCACTGCAACTCTTGTCTTACTAACGATTATACCCCTAACAGCAATCGCTACCGGCACTCTTCTCTTCCTCCTTGCCCTTCTAGAAGCAGCAGTTGCCTTAATTCAAGCGTACGTCTTTGTTCTCCTGTTAAGCCTATATTTACAAGAAAACGTCTAATGGCCCATCAAGCACATGCATACCATATAGTAGACCCAAGCCCCTGACCTTTAACAGGAGCAGTAGCCGCCCTCCTCATGACATCTGGCCTAGCGATCTGAATACATTTCCACACTACAACCCTCATATCACTGGGCTTAATCCTTCTTCTACTTACAATATACCAATGATGACGAGATATCATTCGAGAAGGAACATTCCAAGGACATCACACCCCTCCAGTTCAAAAAGGCCTCCGATATGGAATAATTCTCTTCATCACTTCTGAAGTTTTCTTCTTCTTAGGATTTTTCTGAGCCTTCTACCACTCAAGCTTGGCCCCCACTCCTGAATTAGGAGGCTGCTGACCTCCAACTGGAATTACTACACTTAACCCATTTGAAGTGCCCCTTTTAAATACAGCCGTACTTTTAGCTTCTGGTGTAACAGTCACTTGAGCTCACCATAGTATTATAGAAGGCCGACGAAAACAAGCCATTCAATCACTTACCCTTACCATCCTTTTAGGATTCTACTTTACAGCCCTCCAAGCAATGGAATATTATGAAGCCCCCTTTACAATTGCTGATGGGGTATACGGCTCAACCTTTTTCGTCGCAACAGGATTCCACGGCCTACATGTCATTATCGGATCAACCTTCTTAGCAATCTGCCTATTGCGACAAATACAATACCACTTCACATCAGACCACCACTTTGGCTTTGAAGCCGCTGCCTGATACTGACACTTTGTCGATGTCGTATGACTTTTCCTCTACATCTCAATCTACTGATGAGGCTCCTAATCTTCCTAGTACAATGCCAGTATAAGTGACTTCCAATCACATGATCTTGGTTAAAATCCAAGGGAAGGTAATGAACCTAGTAGTAACCACAATTATTATTGCCTCAATCTTGTCCCTTCTTTTAGCAACTATCGCCTTCTGAATGCCTTTAATAGCCCCTGATCACGAAAAGCTTTCACCCTACGAATGTGGTTTTGACCCCTTAGGATCAGCACGACTGCCCTTTTCAATTCGCTTCTTTTTAGTGGCAATCCTATTCCTGCTTTTCGACCTAGAAATTGCCCTTCTACTCCCACTTCCTTGGGGAGATCAACTCACCAACCCACACCTCACCTTTTTCTGAGCAACCATTTTACTCATTCTTCTCACCCTTGGCCTGATTTATGAATGAATTCAAGGAGGACTAGAATGAGCAGAATAGGCTTTTAGTTTAAAAAAAACATTTGATTTCGGCTCAAAAACTTATGGTTCAAGTCCACAACTGCCTAATGACCCCTGCTCACTTCGCATTCTCATCAGCTTTTATACTAGGCCTAGCCGGCCTTGCCTTTCATCGAACCCACTTTATTTCAGCCCTCCTATGCTTGGAAGGGCTAATACTCTCCCTATTTATTGCACTGTCCATATGAACCTTACAGTTTGACACAATAAATTCTGCATCTCTGCCTATAATTCTCCTAGCCTTTTCGGCCTGTGAAGCTGGCACAGGATTAGCCCTTTTAGTAGCCACCACCCGCACCCACAGCACTAATCGACTTCAAAACCTAAACCTTCTACAATGCTAAAAATCCTGCTCCCCTCAATTCTCCTTCTCCCCGCCACATGATTAACCTCACCAAAATACCTTTGAACCACAACCCTTTCTTATAGCCTACTAATTGCAAGCGTCAGCCTAATATGACTAGCAGCACCCGCTGAAACCGGATGGTCCTTCCTCAACTGTTTAATAGCCTCCGGCCCCATCTCCACCCCCCTCCTTATCCTTACCTGCTGATTACTCCCCCTAATAATTTTAGCCAGCCAAAATCACCTAATACTAGAACCAATCAACCGCCAACGAACCTTTATTTCCCTTCTGATCTCCCTCCAAATCTTCTTAATCCTCGCATTCAGCGCCACCGAACTAATTATATTCTATATCATATTTGAAGCCACACTCATTCCCACCCTAATCATTATTACTCGCTGAGGGAACCAAATAGAGCGCCTAAACGCAGGTACCTATTTCTTATTCTATACCTTAGCAGGTTCCCTTCCATTATTAATTGCTCTTCTCCTATTACAAAACTCAACAGGCACACTATCCTTCTTCACCATACCCTATCTATCTCTAACCTGCTCAACCCCTTGAGCCCATAAAATCTGATGAGCAGCATGTCTTCTAGCATTCCTAGTTAAAATACCTCTTTACGGCGCCCACCTATGACTTCCTAAAGCTCACGTTGAAGCCCCTATCGCCGGCTCCATAATCCTTGCCGCCGTCCTCTTAAAACTTGGGGGGTATGGAATAATACGCATCCTTATTATTTTAGACCCTCTCACCAAAGAATTAAGCTACCCCTTCATTATCCTAGCATTATGAGGGGTAATTATAACCGGATCCATCTGCTTACGACAAACAGACTTAAAAGCCCTCATTGCCTACTCATCTGTAAGCCACATAGGATTAGTAGCAGCAGGTATCCTAATCCAAACACCTTGGGCCTTCACAGGGGCCTTAATCCTTATAATCGCTCACGGCCTAACATCTTCAGCCCTTTTCTGTCTTGCCAATACTAACTACGAACGAACTCATAGTCGTACAATAATTTTAGCACGTGGACTCCAAACACTCCTCCCATTAACAGCTGTTTGATGATTTATCGCCACCTTGGCCAATCTTGCTCTACCCCCTCTTCCTAATCTCATAGGAGAACTAATAATTATTACATCCCTATTCAACTGGTCTATGTGAACCCTAATCTTAACAGGCCTGGGCACACTAATCACCGCAGGTTACTCCCTCTACATATTTCTTATGACTCAACATGGACAACTCCCCAATCACCTAATTTCCCTCAATCCTCCCCACTCTCGAGAACACCTACTTCTAACACTCCACTTACTACCCCTATTATTACTCATTTTTAAGCCAGAATTAATCTGAGGTTGAAGCGCCTGTAGACATAGTTTGAACTAAAATATTAGATTGTGATTCTAAAGAGAGGGGTTAGTACCCCCTTGTTTACCGGGAGAGGCTCGAAAGCACCGACGACTGCTAATCCGCTCGCTACTCTGGTTAGACCCCGGAGCTCACCCAACCAACACAGCTTCTAAAGGATAAAAGCTCATCCATTGGTCTTAGGAACCAAAAACTCTTGGTGCAACTCCAAGTAGCAGCTATGCACTCAACTGCCCTATTCCTCCCATCATGCATAATAATTATTTTTTTTATTCTGCTATACCCCGTCTTAACCACCTTCAACCCCAACCCTCTCCACCCCGACTGAGCCCTAACAAAAACCAAAACCGCCATTAAATTAGCTTTCTTTACCAGCCTATTCCCTCTCTTCCTTTTATTTGATCAAGGAGCCGAAGCTATCGTTACAACATGATCTTGAACAAACACCATAACTTTTGATATCAACATCAACTTTAAATTCGATAGTTACTCCTGTATCTTTACTCCTGTTGCCCTTTATGTAACTTGATCTATTCTAGAATTTGCATCCTGATATATGCACTCAGACCCCCAAATAAACCGATTCTTCAAGTATCTCCTAATCTTTCTAATCGCAATAATTATCCTTGTTACAGCAAATAACATATTCCAGTTATTCATTGGCTGAGAGGGGGTAGGAATTATATCATTCCTCTTAATCGGCTGATGATACGGACGATCCGACGCAAATACAGCAGCCCTTCAAGCCGTCCTCTACAATCGCATCGGGGATATTGGCCTTATCCTAATAATGGCTTGAACAGCAACGCACCTAAACTCCTGAGACTTACAACAAATATTTGTCCTCTCTAACAACTACGATCTTACCCTCCCCCTATTAGGCCTCATCCTTGCCGCCACCGGAAAATCCGCCCAATTTAGCCTCCACCCCTGACTGCCCTCTGCTATAGAAGGCCCCACCCCAGTATCCGCCCTACTACACTCAAGCACCATAGTGGTAGCCGGAATCTTCCTACTCATTCGATTAAATCCCATGTTAGAAAACAACAAAATTGCTCTAACTACATGCTTATGCCTAGGAGCCCTCACTACTTTATTTACCGCAATCTGCGCTCTAACCCAAAATGATATCAAAAAAATCGTAGCCTTCTCCACCTCAAGTCAACTAGGCCTTATAATAGTCACTATTGGATTAAACCAACCTCAATTAGCCTTCCTCCATATCTGCACCCATGCATTCTTTAAAGCAATGCTCTTCCTCTGCTCAGGTTCTATTATTCATAGCCTAAACGACGAACAGGATATCCGAAAAATAGGAGGTATACATCACCTTGCCCCCTTCACTTCCTCTTGCCTTACCATTGGAAGCCTCGCCTTAACAGGAACTCCGTTCTTAGCCGGCTTCTTCTCTAAAGATGCTATTATTGAAGCACTAAACACATCCTACTTAAACGCCTGAGCCCTCACCCTTACACTCATCGCCACCTCTTTTACAGCAGCTTACAGTCTTCGAATTGTATTCTTCGTCTCAATAAATTACCCTCGCTTCAATCCCCTCCCCCCCATTAACGAAAACAATCCCTCAGTAATTAACCCCATCAAACGTCTAGCTTTAGGTAGCATTATTGCAGGCTTCATTATTACCCTCAATATTCTGCCCCTTAACACACCCCCAATAACCATACCCACCCCTCTCAAACTAGCAGCCCTGATTGTAACCATTCTAGGCTTCTTCACAGCATTAGAACTTGCCTCCCTATCCTCAAAACAATTTAAACAAACCCCTAACCCTAACTTTCACCACTTCTCTAATATACTAGGCTTCTTTCCACACATTATGCACCGCCTCACTCCACAAGTCAACTTGACATTGGGCCAAGCAATTGCAACCCAAACAATTGATCAAGCCTGACTAGAAAAATCCGGACCTAAAGCCATTTATTCACTCAGCCTTCGCCCCATTACAACCACAAGCAATATCCAACAAGGGATAATTAAAACCTACTTATCCCTATTCTTCTTAACCACCTTAATTACCCTCACTCTTCTAATATTTTAAACAGCTCGAAGAGCCCCTCGAGACAGACCACGAGTTAATTCCAAAACAACAAATAAAGTCAATAATAATACCCAACCTCCCCCAACTAATAGCCACCCCCCTGACGAATATATTACTGAAACCCCCACCACATCCCCCCGCAACACAGATGCCCCTACCAAACTATCAAATCCCCCCCAATCCTCCTCATACCAAACCCCCCCTAATAAACCTCATGCTACCCCAACACCCAAAACATATCCCACTATTAACCGCAACGTGGGCCAACTCCCTCAACCCTCAGGATAAGGCTCAGCTGCCATTGCAGCCGAATAAGCAAACACCACCAACATTCCCCCTAAATAAATCAAAAATAAAATTAAAGACAAGAAACAACCCCCACTACCAACCAACACCCCACACCCCACACCTGCCACCACAACTAAACCTAAAGCTGCAAAATAAGGCGATGGATTAGATGCAACAGCCACCAGCCCTAGAACTAAACCAAACAACAAAATATATATTATGTAAGACATCATTCTCACTAAGACTTTAACTTAGACCTATGACTTGAAAAACCACCGTTGTAATTCAACTACAAGAACCCTAATGGCAAACCTACGAAAATCCCACCCCCTCTTAAAAATTGCAAACAATGCACTAGTAGACCTCCCCGCCCCCGTCAACATCTCCGCCTGATGAAACTTTGGCTCCCTACTAGGACTATGCCTCATCGCCCAAATCCTAACCGGCTTATTTTTAGCAATACACTACACCTCTGACATCTCCATAGCATTCTCATCTGTAGCCCACATTTGTCGAGATGTTAACTACGGATGACTCATCCGCAATATGCATGCCAACGGGGCCTCCCTATTCTTTATCTGCATCTACTTACATATTGGACGAGGCCTATACTACGGTTCCTACTTATACAAAGAAACATGAAACATTGGCGTTATTCTCCTACTACTTGTTATAATAACTGCTTTTGTAGGATACGTTCTCCCATGAGGACAAATATCCTTCTGAGGCGCCACTGTAATCACCAACCTCCTCTCTGCTGTACCTTACGTAGGCGACACTCTCGTCCAATGAATCTGAGGGGGATTTTCAGTTGACAACGCTACCCTAACCCGTTTCTTCGCCTTCCACTTCCTACTACCTTTCATCGTTGCCGCTGCAACCTTAGTTCACCTTATTTTCCTCCACGAGACCGGTTCAAACAACCCCATTGGTTTAAACTCTGACGCTGATAAAATTTCCTTCCACCCCTACTTCTCATACAAAGACCTCTTAGGATTTATTCTCCTACTTACTGCGCTAATTGCCCTAGCCCTATTTTCACCCAACCTTCTTGGAGACCCAGAAAACTTCACCCCTGCAAACCCACTTGTTACTCCCCCACATATTAAACCAGAATGATATTTCCTTTTCGCCTATGCCATCCTTCGTTCTATTCCAAACAAATTAGGAGGAGTCCTTGCCCTACTAGCTTCAATCCTAGTTCTAATAGTAATCCCATTCCTCCATACCTCCAAACAGCGAAGCCTTACTTTCCGCCCTCTAACCCAAATACTATTCTGACTCCTAATCGCAGACGTAATTATCTTAACATGAATTGGGGGAATACCCGTTGAACACCCATTCATTATTATTGGCCAAGTTGCCTCTTTCTTATACTTCTCCCTGTTCCTCTTCTTTATTCCAACCGCAGCATTAATTGAAAATAAAATACTTGAATGATAAGCACTAGTAGCTCAGTCTTTAGAGCGTCGGTCTTGTAAACCGAAAGTCGGAGGTTAAACTCCCCCCTACTGCTCAAAGAAAGAGGATTTTAACCTCCACCTCTAACTCCCAAAGCTAGAATTCTAATCTAAACTATTCTTTGGCCGGAAGCTGCCTCCCAAAATGTACTAATTCTTTTTAGTACATGTATGTATTATCCCCATTAATTTATTTTGACCATTTAAAATAATGTAACCCTACATAATAATAAGATACAAAAATATAGATTCTATAACATAGAACATCAAAATATAACTAAGGTAGTCAAAAACCTATAAAATTAAAAATCCATTAAAAATTAATAAGAAAAGACGAGATTTAACTGCTCTCAGCATAACAGTCCATAAACTAATATATACCAGGACTCAACACCTCTGCAAGTCAAATACAGGATGTAGTAAGAGACCACCATCAGTTGATTTCTTAATGTCCACGTTTATTGATGGTCAAGGACAGAAATCTTGGGGGTTTCACACAGTGAACTATTCCTGGCATTTGGTTCCTATTTCAGGGCCATTAATTGAACACATTCCCCTATCATTCCTTGACGCTTGCATAAGTTAATGGTGGAGTACATACTCCTCGTTACCCACCATGCCGAGCGTTCACTCCATAGGGCTACTGGTTCTCTTTTTTATTTTCCTTTCATTTGACATTTCAGAGTGCATACAGAAATGTTATATTAAGGTGGAACATTTTCTTGCCTGAAGTAAAATGTATGAATGTAATTAAACTTTGATTTATGAATTGCATAACTGATATCAAGTGCATAAAGATTTATTTTTACCCCTAACTTCTCTATGAGACGCCCCCGTCGGTTTTTGCGGGTAAAACCCCCCTACCCCCCTAAACTCGTAAGATTCCATTATGTCTGAAAACCCCCCGGAAACAGAGCAAATCTTACCAGTTTTTCCCTATCAAAATTTATACTTACATTTTTTTGTTATTTGTAATATTATTACAATATTGCAAAT